AATCGAACATTGAAAAGATTAGTTGACAACAGTCAATCAAAAGATGGGGCGCCAAATTACTAAACAATAGGGGTCTTTCTGTGCAAGTCAGCTGAACACCGTAATTGATGAGTGAGTAGGTGGGTTAGGTGCACCCCTCGCCCAGTGGGAAGTCATGAGGCTAGCCCCCCTGAATGAAGAAGTAGTGGGGCCCCTGCCCGCCCACGTATGCGCCTTTATTTAGATTCTAACTCAATATTATACTGAACTTTATCCGGGAATCTTTCTAAAGAATCCATCTGGCAAAACGCAATTTGTCGATTTCAATTTAAGGTACACCTTGCCTTTTTCAGGTAGCTTTGTTACGCCTATTCAGCTAGGTGGGGCATTGGTCATAGCCGAAGTCGAAGGAAAAAAATAAGGTAATGAGATGATGGTGTCATCAAGAAGTTTTCGACGAACGTAGTAGCAAATGAAACTCTTGCATGAAAGACCGGATTTGAGTAGTAAGCGGCATCCCCTCTGAGGCAATAGTAGAATGCGAGCCGGGAAGTCACTTAGTTACGGCCTTTATCGATTTGGAATCGTAGAAGCAGAAGGAATGAAAGCAATCAAAGGATTGGAATACCCGAAATACCAGGGCGGAGGAGCTGAGCAAGCGAAGAGCCTCGCTGCTGTAGGTCTCCGCTATCTTCTATAGTAGCGGTGTGAGCCAAAGGATTTATTCTATAGTCCCTAGAGCTAGGGTCGGTAGAAAGCCAGATTCATGACTTGCCAAGCGCGTAAACTATGAAAATGACAGTCTTAGTTGCTTTACTTGACCTTGCACTTCATTAATCGCCAAGAAGGCGGATATTCAGGTTGGTACCTTTTACCTCAGATCACGGAAGCGGGAAAGCCCGTACTTCAATATATATAGAGTAATCACCCGGGGCTCGGCACTCTTTCCTGGTAGATGTCTGATTAACCAACATCGTGTCAGGGCGGAACCATTCTTCTATTTCTCTAGGTTGGGTATAGGTGTTGACTTGGCGTAGTATTTTTTCTGGAATTATTAAGTTGTTCAACAAGGGCTGATATGGCGGATTGGCTTAAAGAATATGGGATTCTCAGCTCGTGGATCTGTTCATTCATAGCATAGGGGTAGATTAAGCTTTAGAACAAGGATTTGCTCTATAACCCGGGAAAGGAAGCTTCTACGTGAAGTTAGCGAGACGGGTGGTGCCATTTATAGAAAAAGATTGGCTACAATAGCACTTTATGCACTTCACTTTTGGCTATTCCACATGGGCAACAACTAGCCTGGGAAATGGGCTTCATTCAAGTCTTGGTCTTTTCGGATTCACTTATTTACGTGCATTTTCTTAAGGAAAGAGCCTACCTACTCAAACCTGATAGATGGATGGAATGAACCTAGCATAGCGAATTCATGAAGTTTAATATAAGAAAGAAAGCCTACAAGTATAGAAAGAAGTGCTAGTATCCTTCGATTTCATTTCTTCGCTTTTATAGAGCTTTTCCTTTTACCTAATGCCGGCTACCGACAACTCTTGCTATCCAATCCTGACCCAATGTACTCCATACTGAGGGGTATGGCGCATACCCATACCCATGACCAACCTGTAAGGTGTTCCCTAGTGAACTGAATTTCTGGGAACATAAATAGAAAAATGACTGTGCACTCTAATTTGGTAGAAAAATATATGACAACATTGTTTAGCTGTCTATACTCTGACTCTGCATTCAAATGGGGGTCAAAATGCTTGGTGTCCAACCAGATATCCACAGAGAATAGTCAGTATTAGTTTACCATTTTTGAATACATATTTCGAAACCAATTGCATCTCTGGTAACTCTGAAATTACTTGAATCAGTATTGCTATGAGATCCCCTCTCCAGTACTGCATGTTCCCTTGCCGCTCCAGTCTCCCAGAGACATGATTAGTACCACCAGAGCTTGAATCAATCATTCCATCCCCAACTCCTACATCAGAAACAACAGGGTCTATTTCAGTAAGCCTCCACCTATGAACCAAACCATGTTCTTTTTCCAGAGACCCCTCCATTACTACCTCCCCCAGGACATGTCCAGTTCAATTACCATCTATATTCAAAGCACCCGTAAAATCTTGGAGTGGTATCAAAGTAGGATCATCGTTAATCACTTATGGATGCCTACAAACAATATGATAACTATATATAAGACACCAAGGGTTACAAGTATAGTTACTTTTTTTAGATGTTATTCTCAAGTGCATTGAGTGAAAGCTGTAATTCACTCCTCCTGGGTCCATTTACTTTTAATGATTTTTCAATTTCCCCAAAAGAATAGATGGAGATTCATGCTAATAAAGAATAGCTAAGGAAAAGAAAGGATTGAGGCAAAAGCTCCACATCCCGTGTAAAGAAGTCAGAAAATCTTGATGAGTTTTTAGAATGGAAGCTTCTTACTTTAGATTTCTTTAGTCAGGGAGGAGCTTAGAGCCCACAGAAATTCTAACAAGAATCCTATTTATCAGCATAAAGCCCCTCACCGAGCCATGAGGATGATCCACTGGATTCATTGCAACACCACGAACAATGGGGCGTCTGCCTAATCACCGACTTAAAACGAATTTCCCTCGTGAATGCATCGAGGAACTGAGGACAGGACGTTTCCGATTGGCACGTACTAAACACTTTTCCTGATCCGGTTTAGGTGGGTGGGTTAAGTGCACTTCCCAATCGAAGATTCTCGTCTCGTTTCACTTGCATTTTCTTTCGTGTTCCTGTACCGGATAGTTCGTTGACTTATGTACAAGAAGGAGTAGGCGGCAGTGGAATCATCGGTATCGTGATAGCATTCAGTGTAGTTATTGGTCTATATCCTAACTAACCAACCAGAACACAGGATGAACGAACTCACATTTATTATTGAATAGAAAGAGAACCAAAACAAAAGCTAGGGGCTGTAGTAAGCAAACTGCCTAGATAAAGCTGGGTTTAATAGATAACGAATTCCATTCAGAAATGAAACTGAACACTTTCCAATACCGATTTCAGAGTGAATCCTTTCTGTCTCTACACTTATCCGACCGAATAGGTTGGTGTGCCTGCTTCTTCTCCGGCCTTCTCCTTCGCATCATCCCATTGTCCTAGCTTTGGTTTCAAAGTCCCCCTTGGAAAGAAAGCAGTAGGTCCTTCGAGCTGCTTAAGTGGCTAGTTGCTAAAGTGGAACGTCTGCGACCTCTCCCAAAAGTGTGAAAGCACTGTCCGACCTTAACTATGAAAAGGGGCACCATTCGTTGGATCACTCGTCCTACCGGCACTCTCCCTCTTCATGGCCTAAGTGCCAGCTTACTATGACCTTAGTCAAGAAACTTCTTACAACAATCACATTGACCCTTGCATATTTATCCTCAATTTTGCTGTAGGTTTCATCACCCTAGCGGATGTTCTTTCTGCTATGGATACCATTATACAGTACACTACATTAACCCAACAATTAGGTTTTACTGATAGATAGCACTCTTCCTTAATCCGAATGAAACCCTTTCCGTGAAAACGGAACTTTGGAATAAGAACTTTGATGGCAAGGACTGTTATTCAGTGTACATGTAGTTGAAAAACCTTTTTGGACTTGAGGTTAGTGATTTTTTGAAACCATTCCTAGAGGAGAGGGGATTACACATCTTACAGAAACTGTGAAGGCAGTGATAGCAGCTCGCTCACTAACAACCTTAAAAAGACGGACCGAGGAAGAGAATGGAAGAAAAGAGAGCGGAATTTTAGTATAGTTTTGCATTAAATCATAAGATGTGAAATGAGCTGTGGGAAATGAACTGTGCATTGAAAACGTGTATCATATATAGTGAAGCGCCGGCTTTGATATCAAAAGAATTGTAGGCTGGGCTTTTCAGTATTGGAAATTGGAGTGGGATCACCACTCTTGGATTCAAAACAACCAGCAGCAGGCCGCCAAGGTTGCCAAACAGCGGTAGCGGCGAAGCCTCACTACAGTTCTTCTTATTTCTTCTTGCTTGGGCACAGAATAAACTCTGATTTATCCTTTTTGGAAAGCTCTGACATGATGGGATGATGACTAGACTTATTCTTGAGCATTGTTTTTTAGTAAGCCCTCCGCCTTTACCTTCCATTAGTCGCGGTCCATACGAGAGGGATAGAGGCGGATGCGGCTCTCGAGACAGGGCACGCATGGTTAGTAGAAGGGTACCCTCAGATATAAGCTCAGCTAATGACGCGTTAAGAGACGGCAGAGGAGTTCGATGAAGGGGATAAGAACGAGCAGATTTCTTTTAGGGAGATAGAAATAAGTAAGTACGTGTCAGTTAGTTCTTGTGTAATCTTTAAGACCAGTATGTATAGGCTCGCTACAACAAAGTAAAGTAGGGGTAGGGATAATAGAAGGTCGAGTCTCTCTCTGTTACAAAACTCTGTGCTCAAAAGAGGAGTAGTTCCCCCTCTTTCCTACGTACGCACCTCACATTCAGTCTATCTATGATATTAGTTTCAGAAAGAATAAATATCTTGAAAGGTTCATTCATATAGAAAGAAACGAAAGCTACCATACTGTGTAGCGATAAGCACTCAATCCATAAGGCATCAACGACTATGCAACGAGATTTTGCATTGATACTAGGTAGTGTATTCAACATAAATAGGGAGAGAATAGCGTTTTGAAATGAAGTGAGTTGTTCTTAGAAAGTGGTACAAAAAACGAGAAGAAGGAAAGTGGAATTGCTTGCGCTGCCTTATTTGATAGCCCAAAGTGCACTAAAGCAGTGGTTTGTCAAGAATAAAGATTCTCAGTGCTGCTATCTCTTTCAACTATATGAGAAAAGGTTTCTGCTAAATAATAGACAAGTGCTTGACAGTTCTCGCAACAAGAAGGCTTTACTTTAGTTGTTAGTTTTTGTTTCAGTTTAGGAAATCAGATGAAAAGTCGAGTCAAAGAAAATAGAGATTACGGACTTTCTTACTCAACTTCTTCTTTTTAGGCCAGTGAAATAGGTCATAGCCGTAGTTCGTGCCTTTGGAGTCTAAGAGAAGGGACTTCTTTATTTTATACGTTTGAGATGTGGGATTTGGACTTGCTACACTTACCAGATGTGAGGTAGTTAAATGCTTTCCTTCCATAGCTAACTTTCCCATAGCCGTAGTTCCAGTCAGACTCTCCGAAGCCTATGACCAAGAGTAAGGGCACTCACATCCTAGGGAAGTCTATACTTCGGGATTTCAACCACTGGAGTCCCCGCCTCTAGTTGAGGGGCTTCCGGGACCGCCTCGATTTGTGGGGAAAAGCTTGGGTATAATGAATGAATGAGCATTATCCCTTCATAGAAACCTCACGGTTTCGATCGTTCCTTCCAGTCTTCTGGCAACACCATGCATAGAGAACTTTCTTTCACCGGGTTCCATTTACTTTTTAAATTCTCTTCTTTCTAACCAACGAACTCGTTTTTTGACGAAAGACGAAACGAGCAGAAAAAGACACTCTTTATGAGTTTATGTAGATGGGAATGCTAGAATAGCTATGAATAATAAACCATGGTACCCCTATATGCATGGTATCTTTTCCTTCTCTTGCTTCCACTTTCAAAGTTTCCCCGCACGGAGGCAGTCGATTTTCCGGCTAATTTAAGCATATAACATAGGGTAAAGCCATATAGGTGAATAGTAGAGTTTTCATTTGTTTGGTTATACCAGGAAATAGTGCAAGTTTCTCTGAGAAAAGAGCTATTAGTTTTTGAGCTTGAACACCCTCTTTCAAAGTAAAATACAATTAGTTCTTTTACATTCTCATTTGACTCAATATCATTGAAGAACTCTTTAATCATTTTTTCTTGCACAAGATTAGGGAAATAGGAGTTGAGTAAAACTAAACCCAATGCTGATAAAACCAACTCATCTACTGGGTCCATGTACGTGCAGGTATATTTGACCCCTATCTCAGGTGGAATATCAGGCACAACAAACACATCAACACCTCGGTATATCATTCTTTTCTCGTCTACCACACTGCCCTGTAACAAAATAGAAGAAATAGGCTTCAACGCAAATGTATTATTAATGATACGATCAGTAACAGAGTTGATAGCAGATTCTTGATCGATCATCGAAAATCGCTCTTTAGATCCGTATGTCTTCAGCAGATCTTTGAATGCTGCGATCCATCTTTCATTCAAATTCTTGAATTGTGACGAAGGAATCTATATTCCTTTTTTACTTACTGCTCCCAGGGAGGGGAGACTTGTAGAAAGTTCTTGGCCTTGGTTTTTAAAAGGAAATATGAATGGGGATTGGGCATCCTACCGTTTTTTCGGATAAACCCTAGCAGGAAAGGCAAATGGAACTGTTAAGCAGACGGGAAAGCGAAGACAGAAAGCTGTGGCCTGCCTTCCTCCGAGCTATCCAAAAATACCAATAGAACGAACCCCTCACCCAATTATTATCTCACTAAGGTGGGAGCAGGTGAACTTATTTATTGGGCACCCGGGGACGAATCTATCTATCACAAAGTAACATATTGTAAAAAAAGAAAACACTTTTCTGCATAGTTGACCTCTTTGAACATGACTGGAGAGGTCCGCCTATTAGTATGGATGCTTCCTCTAGTGCTTACCAAATTATGTCATACTTTCTATTGGATTATGAACTAGGTAGAAGTACAAATCTTCTGAAAGATAAGGTAATACGCGATCTTTATAAAGATATTCTTTATGATATAAAGCCACATCTTTATAAGACATTAGGTGAATCCCTCTATGAGATTGTTGAACCTCATCTTACCCGTAAGCTAATTCTGAAAGATATATATGCCTATTGTCTATGGAAAGACTCATTTTAGTGCTATTAATGATGTAGAACAAGCACTAGAATACAGTATTTCTCGATCTGATGCATCCAAAGTGGCTGGTGCTCTATAAAAATACTGGGAAGTGAGATATCCAACTATAAATAACCTTATGACACTAGTAAACGAAGTTGGTTGGTTTACTTCATTTTGAAATAAGCCTGTTCGCTATCAGTCTCATTATTGTTCCACTGTTCAGGAAACCATCAGATCAGATAATGTTACTACTACTATATATAATAGAGCACTTAAGAAGAAACATAAGATTACCCTTGCCAACTAAGAAGAAAGAAGACAGAGCTAAGGTGAATAAGATATGGTATGGTTCAGGGGTAACAAGTACACGTAGTGGTAGTAACAAGTGTGCAAGCTGGTCTTACCGCGTAGGTGAGGAAAGGAAGTCGAAAGCAATGGGCTAGCCAGTTGGAGAGAGAAGCCAAGTAAAGTAGTTACCTACAGCAGAAGAAGCTGTAGGAGTAGACGACAGGAGCCTATGTAGAGCTTTAGGAGTGATGGATGAATGGGCTGCTAACTCACCTTCCACTGGAATAGGCTTTTCTTGACCAAGAGCATATCTTTTGGGCTCCAGCCGTCGAAGACTTTGTTTCGTCCACATCAGATCGGTCAGTAGTAATAGTGAAAACCACTACTCTATTTCAATGTGACACGACCTGCTATTACCCTTGCGGGGTTCTTAGCCTCTTTATGCAGGACCCACAACCCCAAGCTGTGTCCGCTTTACCTTTCCTTTCATTCTTTATAGCTTATTCCCCCTTCTTTCAGTCCAGTAGACGACGGGCTACTCTAAGTATACCTACAACGAAGAGGGATAGGCGAAAGACTCCATCCTCAACATGCGCCAACTTTTTTCATAAAAAGGATGCATACATTGCCATGAAAGTAGTAGAATTATTATTGAGTCAACGTGCTGCTATCTATACCGTACACGAGAATTTAATCACAACTCCGCCTTACGTAAAAGTAGTCCCTGATATATATACCAAGGTCTTTATTAATATGGGGCATCCACTTAAAATAATGAATTATTTTATTAAGATAAATCTGATTCTTCCATACTCCCATACTCAAGATATTAATAACATATCACTCGTATACAATCACAAGAATAATGATCCTATACCATCTGATTATCTTACATATTTTTTTTTGAACTTTCACCTACTAAAGAAAAAAAAGAAATGGCGCGAAGCGTGGTATCATACTTTATTAAGTGTTACAACAACTATGTAGATGCTGTGTGCGGTAATCAAGTGATTGATTCTTAGGAGCCTTCTAATGAAGTGAAGTGTAATAAATTTAAGAAAGAAACTTCTAGAGAAAAGAAGTCATAATTACAGCTTGCATTACTAATTAGAATAGACGCTAGGGAAATAGGGAGTTATAGCAGCGGCCTCTTAGCGCTCTTAGCCGCATAAAGGAAAAACTCCATCGAAGGAAATCTAAAAGCCTGCAACCTGGCCGGGCTTATTATTCTATTATACATACACAGAGTAGGCAGAAAAAGGGGATTACCGAGAAACTTACGGAATGTAAGAGACCTAGCGGGGCAACCCCTGCTTGGTCCAGTCATGATACCAGACCACAACAAGGATGATAGCGTTGACTGCCGCGAATATGATCAAAGATTTCAACATTTCTTTTATAGCTTTCTCAGATAGATCTATTACGGAAATTAAAAGCAATGAGAACCGAGACTCATATACGCCAGTCAAACACCCAACGAAGTTGCTCTTTTGTCGAATCACAAGAGCATAGCCTGGCCTGTCTGCGGATGAGCTAGCAAACCAAGTCCTCCATCTGGTGGCGAGGGAGACTGCATTTAAATATTACCCCTTCCTTATTGCCATAATATTATGGATTTCTTTCCCCACGAAAGCAAGTAAATCCCCAACCAAGGCCCGAAGCGGTGCCGTAGACGAATGCTTCTTGGCGGAATAAATGGTATGACACGACCTCTTTTTGCTCCCCTTTTCGTCGTCTTATCCAAGAAGGTCCATCTATATTTCAATAATCTGCATTCGAGATGTCGTCCGGTGGAGTCTGTCTTCCTGTGGAAAATTCCTTACTTCCAACCAACTCCCCACTTCCACTTAACCTACTAGTTTCACTTTTCAAGACCGCCCTCTAGTTGGAAAGGACTTGCTTATTTGCTCCCCTGGAATAGACTAGTTCTGGTCCGGTGTCAGCTTCTGCCTTTCTTCCCAACCGCAACGATGCCGAAAAAGACTTGTTTGGCTGCTTTGGAATAACTGCACTTCTTCTGCTAATCTCGGAGTCGGATGCCGAGGAGTTAGTGCCTGACTTTCTGTCTTCTTCTCTTCGACCTGGTCCGCAACAAAGGTCGTCTCATCTAACCATAATAAGGTTAGGATCTTTTTATGCTTATTGCAGAGGAGCCTCTAGCTCACAATTCTGATCCCACTCAATAAGAGCTCTGCCACCGTAGCCTAATAGAAATTAAGGGATGCAAAACGGATAGTTGAAGGACACGACTTACCTCCCTATTTCCGTCCTATAATAAATATTCTTCCCAAAACTGATCTGTACTATTGCTTGAACTGCGAGACTAAAGGATGTGAAACCGTGGGGGAAATTACTATGAACATTTTACTGATGGAAAACTCTCACTACCTGCTCTTTACCTGCAACAAAGCAGCTCTCCTAACCGTGACTTTAGCTTTCCATCTTCTTTCTAAAAGTTCAAGGGTACTATGCCCGTACCACTCGTACTTTTCTCTTCCTGGTAATGTCGTTACAAGGAATTGTGTATATAAAGAAAGAGTGTTCAAGTGCATGACTAATCGTTCGAGCACTCCAACGCGCGCGCCACCTGATGTTTCAAAACACGACAACCTAGGAGAGCCGAACGATATGTACTCTAAAAATATATATGCTTCTCGCCCCCTCTTCCTCGGAAAGCGGAGCGATCTACTTGACCAAAGACGACAGCTACTTTACCTTCCTTCGTGAAAGCAAACATCCTTCCTATCGGTTGTCCGAGTGAAAGCAAACCTAGTTCATATTGCTTGGATAGCTACACCGAGCAAGAGAAATCGAAATAGTATCCATGCCCTGATCGATAGAAGTCTTTATGAACCCATTCTTTCAACCTACCTATCTGCTTAAGCCGCACCTTCCTTCCTTAACTGCTATCTTTACTAGCTTTCCCTCGCTCTACCCAATCTAAAGTAATAACAATAAGTGCCAGCTAGAAAAGTAGAATGTGTCGTCGTACTTTTTAGTCAATCCCTTGCTTCTTAAGAAGAATAAGCCTTACAAGAATGAAAAAAAAAGAATCATAGAGTAAAGACTGAGGAGAGAAGTCCGAGTACTTTTTAAAAAGCTCCGCTTCCTCACTGCTTCAGTGTTGGAGAAGTTCCTTAGGAAGAGGCACGGGGGATATCTTCCTCTTCAGACCGGTTTGAGTCAACGCTATATTTATCTCCTACTTGAGTTCCGGGTGCTACTGTCTTCTAATTCATAGCGATTCTTTCCTCCAAACTCTCCCGCGAGTCAGTGGATTGGAGACCAGTCTTCGGACAAGCAAGAGAGGAGAAGGGCACTCTATCCGTCCCATCCTAACAATGAAGCTATTGTCTCACTTTCCTCAAATAGGGATGATTTGCTAACGATTTTGTCCGGTGAAGCTAGTACTTTGCAAGAATGGGTTTTGCAAGTTAATCATCAGAAGCTGTTGAGGGGAGCCTTTATCTTTGGACTCCTCCGGTTACTTAGGTAAAGACGAATACTCTTCTTAGTCACTCCCAATGTGGATGACCACGCATTCCTTATGGCTTTGCTTTGCTACGATGAATTCGGTTCTTGATTCTTTACGGTTTCTCCTATAGCGAATGTAGAGACCAAATACACCAATATAGCGAATGGACAGACCAAATACACCAACAGAATAAAGGACTACATAGTTTTAGTATGCTTAGAGTTGTTAGTGAACTTCAGTGCAATTGAAAATGAAGTACGAAAGAGTGAAATGAAGGACAGATGCAGTTAAGCCAGAGATAAGGAAGTCTGTCAGATAAGGCTGCTTCTGCTTCGTAATCTCAGTATACAAGGTTAGGTAGTATGTCAGATGAGGAAGAGCTATTAAATCGAAAGTGTTGCCTCAATCACTTCGTGCCTTCTACCCTCCTTAGCCTATCCTCTTTTACTCATTTGACTAAACTTTACCAAGCCATTGAAAAGAATCAGCTATTGCTACGTGCTTATTCAAGCGATTAATGCCCGGGAAGGGAAATGTAGTTTCGTAAACCTAAACTTCTCGAGTGCATTATCAGCCGTAGTACCTTGTCTTGGCTTGAAGCCAAATCCTTCCATCGCCGATTGACACATCAAAATTGGACTACAACGAGACGAGATTACCATAGAGAAGTGAGAAAATGAATGCATTAGTTTCTACCTATTTAAATGGTCCGCTCTCTCATTCTCTTTTTCTAGGACTCCTCCCAATCCCCAGGGAATCATACACTTCCTATTCACTTCGCTTTAGCTTTCCATTCCAACGCAATCTTATTAAGTGGGAGATTCAATCCTTGAAGTGCTCCTTCGGATAAAGGTCCATTGCTCTCCTAATACTCAATCCAACTAGTCAAGGCCATTTCACACAAAACAAAGGATGTGCGAAAACTCATAGATATCCATATTCAAGGAAAAGAAGCAACATTGATTACTCGCCTTTAAGCTTTCAAAAAAAAGGATCCAAAGATCCCTTACTCGTTCGATAAAAGCTGGAACCCTTTCTTTCTGTTCTTCCAACGAACCCAGATCTTTTATTAGCTCCTGTAGCTTTAGAGGAACCACCAACACCAATAATAGGGTACCCATCCTCGTGTTCACAGCTGAATCCGAATACATACATAAGCTTTCTTCCCCGCTTTCTTCTCTTTACATAAGCTTTCTTCCCGGGGCACGGACTATTCTCATACGAGCATCAGTGCATTAAAGCCCATTACGAGGCGAAGGAACAGTTGGGACACACACACACAATGGCTGGCTCACCAAAAAGATGAGAAGATGGGATCGAAACAAGGAAGGCCTAGGAAAGTTCTAGGAGATATACCGCCAAAGCAAGCAGTAAAGTTTTTTCTTTCTATAGATGACTCTATGCAGATTGGCTCGTCTTTCTTCTATTGAAAGAAGAGGAGAGGGGAGTTGGCAGCAAAAGAGTGGGGAGAAAGGGCTATACAAGGTGGGTGTTCGAGCCGTGTCAGATTCGAAAGCCCAATAGTAAAAGTAAGGGGGCTTGCTTGGTTAGACTAGAAAGGCAGAGAAGAGAGGTGACAGCAGAGCATTTGCATCTTTCTTTTTGGAGGACGTAGTAGGAATAAAAAAAAGAGAATTGCTTCAACGAACTTAGCTCTTTTTACCGAGCTTCCACCCGGAAAAGAGATTCTACTATAGTGAGTGAAGACTTTTTCCTTAGATGCCTCTTTCTCTGAACTAGCTAGGAAACATAAAAAGACTCTCTTTGGACCGATCTTCCCTATCTTCTTGGGTGTGGCTTTCACCTCACCTTCTTTACGGCTTCTTGCTCCTTTCCCCACTACAGTCAATGCTGATCTTAAGCTACCTCTTCTCAAGCTGCTGATGCCTCCTCTCTTAAACCAAGGCATACTCTACTGGCTTTCCCTTTGCCAGGATTTCTTTTCCTCTCTAACTCCTCTCTTTCCATCCAGCCTTAGTGGCCAGTAGGCAATGATCTGACTTGGGCGACGGAATGTGTTTTACAATAGTTCCAACGTTTGAGTAATTGAACTTGCTTCTTCACGGAGCTCCACACTTTCTTTTCTTGACTCGCAGCAACAAATAATGCAGTAATAGGTAATGTTTTCAATCCTATAAGTACTTTACTGAGTTAGGACTCTCAGCTCTTAGTTTAGTCTCGGTGCTGTTTTAGTCAAAGCCATTATACAACAATTCTGGACCCACAGCAGGAACAACTGCCTGTGGCCTCGGATGTAGATACCAGTCCCCTAGCCCCAGGAGTAGTAAGCCCGAACGTTCATTTCGAAAAGTAGAGAGGCAGTGTCAGCGACACACCAAACAGAAACCTGCTTTCTGAGCCATAGATTGCGAGATCCTTGCTGCTGTAGAAAAAAGAGTAAGACGATCGGGCAGAACGAATGGTCATGCCAATGGCTTAGCTTAAGTGAAAGACGGATACCAGTGAAAAGCCAAGAAGTCAAAGCTGAGAAGGAGTTACTTTAGGTTCCAGCATGTTCTAGAGTTTGTTTAGGGGACAGGTGGGAATTGGCAAGAATAGTCTGAACTTGACTCGAATGCAATAGGGATGGTTGCCTAAGCCTAAGAAAAGCTATCTAGAGTACGTTTAATCTCTTTCTAGTAGGTTTAATCGTAGAGAACAGAGGCAAACAGGATAGAGGACAAACCCCTCTTCTATTCTAGTAAAGGCACCACCCCTCTTCACACCCCCTTATTAGGTTGTAACCCAGCGATATGAGTGAGCCATTCCCTTAGGGCTTACTACTGCTGGTATAGTTAGATGCACAGGAGTATACCTTTTGACTGATAGACGACTAGTAGCGCGAAGCAATTCCATCCGATTTGGAGAAAGAGTTGAAAAGCTGGCAACTTGACTCAAACAGTTTGTGTGCCGGGTTTGTGCATTGCCCTTGTACATCAGATGATAGAAGATGATGGAAAAGAAACCACTTCCATTGCTAGCAAAGCTCAGGAGATAGAATTTTATATGAAGGAATTGGTAAGCAGCAGTTCGACTCACCTCTGCCCATGCCTTTCTTTAGTGAGAAAGAGCATGAGAACGGTTCGGGAGATAGAATTGGATACGAAGGCATTTCATTGGAAAGGCAGGCATTGATAGTCAAGCCAACCAAGCAAGCTCAGGAGTTCAGGTGGATCGTCGCCATTTAGCTGCTTTAAGCCCGATCGCCCTTACGTCATATTGGCACTTCCACCGAAGATATCTTTTTTTTCCGGGTTCCAGTCCAACCTTCTGCTGCTGCCCCTCTACAACTACTTCAATTTATACTTTCTGGTCCAGGCCATCTCTCAGGCTTACAGTTGTAAATCCGAGTTATCGTTACTACCGAATCCGTAGAAGACTTTCAAATGAGAAAAGAAGACGAAAGGTACGGCGGAGTTGTAGAAACTTCTTAGTCTTGGGGCTTGTAAGATTATCCTTTTCGATAGTTCCTCTTCCGGGCTCGGTTATGGACGAGAGGCTAGGTCCTTTTTTACTATGTTTTAAGGTCCTTTTCCGAGCGAAGGTTTCAAATGATTCAACTAAAGGTCGATCCTTCGCTTCCTTCCTTGCTAAAACTGGAACTAGAGCAGAAAGTACTAAAGCTTCAAACTCCTTGCTAACAGCCCTACCGATAAAAGGAATAATGCTTCAAGGACTATAAGAGCTAGTCATATAAACTAGTAGTAGACGGTTGCTTCGAGGTCTCACAGGTCCTGCTTAAGCGAAAATGTAGTTGTGGAAGTAGTCTTGCCCACTTTGCCTTACGCTCATAGAGATCTATAAGTATCCCTCTTGTCTAAGTAGGTAAGTACGCTCTGCCCAGTACTTTGGCATTAAAGCCTGAGTCCTTTGACCTTCTTTCTTGAATGTTCTGGAAGAAGGGAATCCCAAAGTTAGAATTGAATGCCATGCCCTAAAGAAAGAAAGTGAATTCCAATCTACGTGAATCACGAAAGAAGCAAAGCCGTAACTCGCTTCCGCCGGCAAGTAGGCATGAAAAGTAAACAATGGTGACCCCTCTTGCATCTCCTCCTTCAAAACCCTATCCTCGATCAATGGTATTGGAATTTGAGCCCAGACAAAGCTTTTCTCCTCAGGAATTTCATTAATGAATTTGATTATCTTGATAGACCGATGAGCTATAATGTCTCTGGGTAGGGGGGCCCGCCTGGATCTATGATCGTCAATATTGGGGTGCTATCATAAGGTGGTTAGATCTCAACCAAGTAAAGGGCGCCCCTGAGGACGTAGACTTAAACTAGGGGGGCAGAGATTCTGAGAAGCTCTGGAATGATAGAGAAGGCAAAGGATGCTAGTACTGGACGAGTAGTAAGAAAAAAGAGTTCCTGCTGTCCAACTACCCTTAAAGTAGCACTGGTAAATGCGTAGATAGCCGGGTTTGCGTAGATAGCTGTCCAACTAGTCTATTCGAGAAAGTCAATAGCAACGGAGACATACTACTAGCACAGGTCGCGGGAAGGAAACCCGGGGGAGGAGGATGAGATAGCTTGGTGGGTTTGTTTGTAACAACTAGCAATACTCGTTCGGTTTCAAAAGTAGAGCTATAAGACCGGGTAAGCAATAGGAAAGAAATGTAGTTGTAGTATAGTACTGTACAACTAGCACAGGAAAACGATTCGAATCGCTTGTAACAGCAAGCCCGGAGCTAGCCTAAAAGAATTCCATATCTGAGCGTTCTAGTCATTCCTGCGAAACTAGAAGCTACTACTCGTTCCAAGGGTGGAGGAGAAGTATCCGTCTTGTTCTTACGCCGACGATGTCTGGTTTATATTTCATAATAGAAGAGTTGGACTGGAAAGCATACTTTATGTGATTCCGGAGGCGCCTCACCACAAATGCCTTTCCGTGACCCAAGCTACTTTACAAGCCTATTTGTAAAAAACCTGGAAACTACTTCTCGTGATGAGCTATCTTATTGGCGGCTATTAGTGACGTATACCGTGCAAAAAGCCTTTCCCGTTCATATGCCTACTTGACGACTTATTCCTGTCCCAGCGAGGAACTACGGCATGTTTCGAGCTAAAAGCTCTACCACAACAATGAAGAGGGGCCATTGATACCCACATCCCCTGAGGAACTCAAGCAAGATCAAAGTCTTTCTCACACTGTCTTGTCTTCAAGTAGCCTTTACCTACCTTACTGAGGTACTCGATTGGAGAAGAGCGCCACATCACACTATAGACAGATCCGAATCTAACATATCTGGTACTCTATTTATTATGTCTGCTTATCCGAATCTTTTGACTCTTCATAGTCTTGGTCATAGATAGGAATAAAGGCTATTTCCTTCTTAGGCACCACATTCTTAGCTTAGGAAAAGCGCTTTCTTTGGCTTGATTGCGGAGGAAAGCTTTTCTTGCTAATCTGGTGATATCGTAGTAAAGCCAAGAGGAATCGATTTAGCAGTCCATACCAGGTAGATTTAGGAGTGACCAGCAGTGAATGCCCGGTAGCAAAGGACTCGGCTTTACGGGTTCGCTTTCTGGGAATTCCATCATTCCCACTAGGCAATAATATGTCAACTAGGTATGGAGTATGTTTTTAACGGTGTAAGTACCCCTTCATTAAAGATCCCTTTCCCCAGTCTACCTTCAGTGGCCCCAGGCGGATAAGCCAATCTACACCTAGGATCATTGCATCACCCCTCCAACATTCTTACTTTTGACCTTCTAACTTGGCATCGCATCTCGTGTCAGTCACTATTATTGTGAACCATAGTCCACTTGACGACTTTACCCCACCGGGTTGTTTTGCCTAATTCCAGGAATAGAGTAGCATTCTCAGGCACTACCCTCAGTTGCAGCCTCAGTCCATATAAAACAGTCAATCTACCAGCAGCAGAGGCTGCAGATACATGTCCACCACCTGTTTATCTACTACCATAAGCGGGAGCAGTTGCAGGTAAAGAGTGTTGTGAGGGCTTTGATTTGCGCGTTAAGGGCTGTTTCTGTTATAGCACTAGAAATCAGTGCCGTTAGTCCCTTCTCGAACAGCAGTTTTAGCAATTGAATCAGCTGTTTCCTAATAGACTAGGCTGTTAGCAGGATTTGCAGGCGAGACAGATGAGGAGGCATAGAAGGAGGAATTCCATTATGTGCTAAAGGCTGCGGAATAAGAGCTCTTAGTCCTTTCGGCGTAGAGAACGAATCCTCTGTTGCAAGAAGAAGGGCAATGCCGATTGTAAGGTTAAGTATTACGTACGTAAAAACCAGTCAGTGACTCATTTAAGTGTTGTGCGAAAAGGTAGCCTTTTGGCAACTGCAACCATCCATAGCGAGCGACGGAAGATCAATAGGCAGTTTTTTCATAAGTTGATAAAAGGAGAGAGCAGCTTAAGGAGAGAAGTAGCACGCACTGGAGTGGGAGAATCCATCGAGTAATGAAGATGTTAACTTATAGTACAAGCAAGAGAACTCTTAAAAGAAAGAAATCTACTGCTCTATCATTGACAGATATCTTTTAGTCTATAGCCCTACCTAGGGGGAACTCACACTCGCTAGAAGGCAAAAGCACTTGAAACAGTAGTGAGGTAAGAAATCAAACTACTCGCTTATTCTCAATATGCCTGCTCTTCGAATTCAAAACTCCTCAGCTATACCCCTTTCTACATATGTATATATGAAAAAGACAGCAGCTATACAAAGCTTTATCTCGCCACTTGAGAACTCGTTTGCTTCTGGCTGTCTTACTGGATTTCATCTATCCTTAGCTTACTGGCCTAAGATGTATATGCTTGGAATATTCGTAATCTCCCTCGTGGTTACGTTTTATTATCTTAGAAGGACCTACAAGGCCTATAACGCCGTATCAGATCTTTCCATTGCCCTATGGTCACTTGCTTAAAAACGGAAAAGAGACAGACTAAAAAAGAGACTGAACTTCACTTAGGCTTTCTCGCAAGCTTATTAGAGCATTGAATTGACCTCTACTAAGAGTAAGATGGCTTGGATTCTACTAAATCCAAAGAATGCTGGCTAGGGTGACGCTCGTGCTTCTTTCGAGTAAGGCAAACTGAGTAAGGGGTCGTGTTATTAAGTCAATTTCTTAGCTATAAGCCTGGCCTTTCACTTTTATTAGTACCCCTTTTTCCAACCTTTTCCATTCCATATCTCACCAGTCTTCTTTCCCTGGGTTGTTCTTGAAACGCGTATTAAGTACTTCCCTCCACAAGTCATAGACAGACAAGGTTAGTTTGTTTTCCTTAATTCTCAGAGAGAAGACTCGTTGCTGGAACCGAGAGCACTAGCGATTACTTTCTTTCAGACCTTCAGCCGAGAAATTCCATACCTTCCACCGACTTCTTTTGTGTGTGGCCAGAACGTGATGCTTTCCAATGCCGAGTACTTTTCTTCACAATGTATGAAGCCCGTAAAACCGAAATCGATCCAAATCCACGACCTTGACGATTGAGGAAAAAGGGTATGTATTATTATGGTGTGAGCCTTCTTTCTTTATTCAACTTACTGGCTTGGAGGGTTCGAGGGTGGCCTTCACTCGGGCTAGACCTCGTTCCGGTCTTACCCTCCCTCGAGTCCGATCTCGGGAGGGCGCTTTGGCAGGTCCTGTTTCCCTGTTGACTCGCTCTTTCCTGACCTTCTAAGTGAGTTCTAGCTTGAGCTGGCATAGTTTGTTCCCTTACTTTAGCTTGTAGGGGACGGTGGAGAATCCATACGGAATGGACGAGGAATTGAGGTAGGGAAAGGAAAGGTAACACCCAAAGCATCAAATGGACACTCATACATCTTTGTATCCCAGATAAAAAGGAATGCTTGGCTATCCTGCTAGCTGTTGAGTAAGATATCCCGAAGGGAGTAAAAAAATAGGATCTTAGTCATATGCACTTATCTTTACCTGGCGAGGTAGACTTTTTTAGAAATGGGAGGGAGCTCCCTATCTTTACAATTTCCTTAATGCGCATGAATAAGAGATTACAGTATCTGATTCTGAACTAACTGATCGGCGGATCGGCGATCTCAAGTAAAGTAGTTGTTCCAGGTAAAAACAAACATACATCTTATAGCCGCAGGCGTTTCCTTCCATCGCAATAGCCACCCACTCAGTCTATCAACGCAGTCATTAGTATGTGTTCATGACGGAAGAGGATCTTTCCCAAGGGAAGCTGAAACAAAGTATCACCTGTCTCTATTTTCTTTGCTTCTTTTTATTGCGTTTAACAAGTCATTCGTAAGTGCTTATATAACAATTCACTGCAGGTGTTGGTCAATCTATATAGTGTGAAGAGAAGATACCTTTCTCTTCCTACTGTCTACTTCCCTATTCGGCATCTATTCTCGAGCAAGGAGGAAGAATCGAACCAACCTTTGGAGAAGGGCAATGAACTCTTCTCTGGCAACTCAACGGCATCAACACGGCCAGCACTCTTGATCAACTTCCCATTCTTATCTCGGGCCATCATCATCCCCATTGAATCCACTTCTCCCATGCCTCAGAACTATTGAAATCGGTTTCAGTCCCATATCAGTTTATCCATTGGTAATTCTAAAGCTGAACCATTTCCTAAGCTAGTCTATCTGAGGTTTTCTTTGCAACTTAGTTACTTTACCAGCCTCGACTGACCCTCACAATCGCAACCCTAACCTAGCGAAGGCTAGGGCCTATCTAGTTTAGTCAGTACTTTATCTAGTTTAGTTAGTACTTTAGAGTTTAGGGTGTCTTCTCTTCCTTATGGGAATTCACTACTTATTTGATTGTTCTTGGAATTCTTATGGGCATATTTCCACAAGACTACGCTACCTTTCTTCTAGGATCTGCAGTTCAGGTTTAGGCTTTCATGGCTCTTTCTTTCGCTTGTTCCACGTTGCCATGGGTATCGAAACCCTGATACTCCCATCACTTGTCAATGAGACAACCAATCCTAGAACAATTAACCTACCTTTTCTCTGGCCTTGTGGCCTATTCAATCTTGTTATTTAAGTACATGAGAACTTCAGTTGTAGAGGGCTAAAAGCGAGTTACTCCCCTCTACCATCAAAGGGTTAAAGATTAGTTGACACTAAACCAGACATAGCTCAGAGTTCTTTCTGTCTTAGGAACACTGCTTTGAAGTAGTAGATTAGGGGATAAGAAAAGAAAAAGGCGAGTGAGAGTCTCGTTTTCAAATGAATAAAGAATTCCGAGTGAAAAGTAATTTCTCATTTACTTTCGTTCCCTCTTTTGATTCCATCAATTGCTTTATTTAGAATTTACATTGCATCAAGCGAAAGGGAACTCAGCCTGCCTACCCTATACAGTTGGTCAATAAGCTACCTCCCCTCCTCGATGACTAGGGGAGGGGGGTTCGCCCTACATTCAAAAAAGCCTTTTCTAGCTTAGAAATGCCAATCCTATCTTTGCTTTAAGCTTCAACTGGGCTTAGAGCTTTCTTAAAAAACTCTGAGATGGAATGGGTGCTTAGTCATCTCAGAGTTGACCTATGAAAAAGAAAGCTTCTATGAAAACATTCTCTATTTCCTTCCTCGATCTGATGCCTTACTCGGATTCGCATTCAAAGAAGGGCGAAAAATCAGCACTTGATGCGGCTGAGGAGGTAAAGAGTGTTCAAAGGTTATTCTAGTGCGTACGGCTGGGACTTCTCTTAGGACCAACATACTCTCATATTCACCTTTGTCCGGTATTTTTCCTTGTAAGTAAACCGACCTCACGAAAAACTTTCTATATATCTTCCGGTTTGAAGCTGAGTCTGAAGCCAGAAGTCCGAGAGAAAGCCCCTGACATACACGGGAAAGGTAGGGGCAATGGGCACAGACCCCCGGACCACCCCCGCGCTCACACCTCACTCTTCTTCCTCGACTGATCCAACGAGTTCAACGATTGGGGAGTTGAAATGATAGCGGATTTGCTCTTTTCTTGTTTTTAGAAAATAGAAACGAAATCTTCTCGGTCCATATCCTTGGAAAAGCGACTGATGGTGAAACGTGTAGTCCAATTGGAAGGTTAAAAAAGTGATGCCAAGAGGTCAACTCAACGTGCTTCGTTTGCTTTTTCCTCTCCATGCACTAAGATAAGACTAGTTGTTGGTTGGTTGTAAATCTGGGAATAGTCCAGACTGAGAATAAGCATCATCTCGTTAGCGAAGGAAACTCACTCTAGTAAGATCAGGCAAGGCAGCATATGATCCAAACATTCACTCGCCAGTTGTTTCAATCGCTTCTTTATTTATTCTCAAGTCATCACCGGCAGGTACCGAAAAAATAGTCACTAATGCCCTTCTTGATCATAAAAAAAAACGATTGTTGCCTCTTTTTGTTTAATCCCATGGCAAATGGCCACTGGCTTGGAAATAGCATGAATGCGCCCTGGTAGCTGCTCGGCCCTAGCTCTTCTCTCCCTTTCCCTTATTAAAGATCCGCGGTGTATATACCTATATTTCCCCACCTAGTTCACTGTGGCAGAGACGTCAAAGCCTCAAGTTGTTAGTAGAAAACATGTGCTATGGAGTGAATAAGTTCGTTCGCAGTGATGTGTAATCTCTTCAAATCGAGAGAAGAGGTGTAAAAAAGAAATGCTTTTAGGCAGGCTTACTTGCTTAGTATGTATTTTTTTATACAATCAAAGACCAAGGTCGTACGGATAGCAATTCTGGACCATAGGCATAGCAGCACATAGGTATTCTCTCTTCTTTCTCAATTCCGGGATGCCACTATCTTAATTCTAGTGAAAAGGCAGAAGCAAGTGAAAGGGCAGCAGTATTATATTAGTTATATAAATATGGGAAAAATCAAAGTCATGTATGATAGTGGTCAAAAGCCTTCTATAGAAGGGAATAGCAACCTGACTAGAAATGAATAGCTGACTAGCGTACGAACGAGTTGGTCAGGCTATGAATGAAGGCTACTACTCTTCAGGAAGAAGGTACTAATAGCTCGCTCAGAGGTTCAGTCAACCTCCTCACTCTTGGTCTGGTAAGAATGCTTCTATTGGAGCTCTCAAACCAAGATTAGTCTTCACCCAGCTTCCAAAATGCTCTGATGGGACAGATACACTCGAGAAAGAGTATTACTGCTTCTGCCGATACCGATCCGCAATTCGAAGTTCACGACCAAGAGCTTATGCTCATTCCTCTTACGCTTGCTCGCTTAGGAGCTTCTTCAGCTTGCTTCTTATCCAACGGCGAGGGAAGAGAAAAGCCGCTCTCTTCTTGGATTAAGCTCTATTCTCCGTTCCTTAGGCAGCACGATCTACTTCGTCCTTCGTTGATCACTAGCTAAGACGGCTAATTCCACTCCTGTCCGATAAGAATCGTTTCTTTGAACACACCATAAACAGACTTGATCTAACATCCCTCCACCAGTACTACCTGACAGACGCTTTATTACAACGAAGGGAGGAAAGGTTTAGGTTTCTTTCCGTGAACTATTCATGCCAGCCAGCCGTGTATAACTTATTCCAAGGGCTAGGTTTCTTTTCAACGTTTTCAGCGAGGTAAGAACTCAAGCGTTAGATGTAGGCTTTGTCAGTAGCCGATATCACCAATACACTGACTTAATGAACCTTGACTTCGCTATTACTATATTCGCGAGTACCCATATTAGAATATATTTGAATTGGCATAGGCCTCGGCTTGTTCCCATACTGACTTCACAAGCTTTACTTTCCCTTTTTGTTTCCCTTCGGAACTGGAACTACTGCTGGAGCATCCAATTCGTCAGTTACTGGCATGTCTGTGGTGAAAGCACCTTTTTTCAAAGCAAAGGCGCGCAGCGTTTAATTAAATAATGGGCAAATCGGGAGTTTGCAAGCTACGAACTTGTGGTAGTGTAGAAGAAGGTCCGGCATATCGAGGAATAGGAGCCACACCAACCATGAATGGTCGAATCGTCGAGTAGTAAGTAGTAGGGGAAGTGAATCTTCTTCTTTTTCGAAGATCCTAGTTTTTGGTGAGTACTTCAATATCTTTACCATCCTTTCCCTTCGCCAGTCTTAGTTCTTAGAAAATAAAGTAAACCACTGCCCAGGATTTCTTTCTGGGGCTCGCTTATTCAATCCTTTTTTCTCTCCTCCTTTGTGCTAATCACTAGTGCTAAGAACTAGGTCAAAAGGAAAGTCAGCCCTTAATACGGAGTTTTCTACTTGTTCTTACTTGTGTTAGTGAAGCCTGATAGTTCAACTTGCCTGTCCAAAGTAAATCTATGAAAAGTCTTCCTTATAGGCGCACCCAGCTGTAAGAGAGTAGAAGCAATCGGAGTAAATAAATCCCATAGTGAAATGAGCGTTAGATGTTGACTAGACAAAACTAGCTAATACATGTAGTAGGGTAACTTTTCCTTTTTTCTCGGTTATGTGAAAAGGTAGAAAACTCGCTACACTTTATAGGAAATGAACTACTCTTAATGCAAGCTAGTCAAGCTGGATGAGTTGTTAGGAATGGCTCAACCCAGGCAGCGCTAACCCTGTCTTTCCCAAAAAGTATCGTCTTGTTTACTTTCCCTAGGGAGGACAAAGATTAACCAATAGTAGTCCCGAGGATTGTATGAGCAAGGTCCGAACTGTTTCTATTAGTAGCAACATGAGGAGCCCCGAAGGGAGAATAAGAAAGATTAACCGACGCCGCGTTTTCAGAAGAAGCAATTGGATAAGAATCATACGCTGTGAATGAGCAGACGAATCGACCGAGGGCTTACACACAAGAACAGAACCTAACTCTACTTCTTTTTCCTCCTCTCCTCTTTACTGCCCCCGCTATCCTATCAACAGGTCAGTCAATAAATATATGTAGTGGAGAAAGAAGAGTAGCCCCCCAGGTCATCAATTAGTAATAGAATAATCCCAGTAGTAGTCCTCTTGCCTAGCGGAGTCAGCCCTTAATGGGCAGACCAAAGATTGGACATCGTTGTCTAAGCGTGCTTGCTTTGCACACCGGCACAGCTGAATGAGAATCCGCTGGCTCAGATTGAGTGGCTCACTTCCTTGAGAAGGGCTTTCTATAACTAAGAAATGAGAATTGTTGACCCATATGATCTCAGGCTCATAAAGAGGATGAAACTGAGAATTTCATTCACACTTTGAGATTGAGCTCGTCAGTGATTTTTTCCAAGGTGTCTAGAGAAACCTGCTTTGAACACGACATTCGTACCCAAGGAAAGTTTTGGCAGGCATTACTGTGATCTTGAAGCCCTTGCTAGGAGCTAGTCGGTACGGCTCACTATTAAAGAAGGTTCTGGCATGCTTCGACTTATCCCACTGCCCGCTGATATGTACATGGCAATAGAAGACTATACCCACTTTTTCGGGGAAGGTTTTCAAAAGCGCTTCATTGTGTGACGAGTTTAGACGAGTAAATAGGCAGGCCGAAGGCGGCTTACTAAGCGAGAAGGCTCCAAGCAGCCTAATAACGCATTAGAAGGGAGCTTGCTGCTTTGCAACCTAAGCGGTATAGCTAAGCTTACTCATCAAGGGCCGATAGATAGAGCAGCTCTTGTTGCTAATGGAGAAAGATTGGAGTGCAGTTTAGTATGCTTTCTCAGATCAGAGGAGGAAAAGAATGAAGGTGTGGGCGGGAAGGAGGAGGCAAGGCCCCCTCAATGTGTATTCGACTACTCATTACGGAACCACCGATTGATCCGATTAGACTTCCCGCGGGGTAGCACGGGGAACTTGCTGAATCAACTCCTTGGAATCGGAGGCCTGACTGAGGGTCAATCCTATGGTAACCTCAACCTAGGAATGCCTGTTTCACTTCCTTGACAGAGCCAACTGAGATGCTCTGTCTCGATGTTGACCTAACATGGATTGATTAGAAATTCTGAAGGGTCTCATCCTGATCTCGCAAAGGATCAGCAATAGCTGTGTGTACTCGAGGAAAGAAAAGCACTTTTCTCTCTCAGCAGTTAGACCGGCTATGGGCGGGTTGGTTATATACTGCGCCTTCCTTCTTTCGAACCTTTTGGTATGTATTGCCCCCTAACTATAGATCAGATCCACCGGACCAGAAACTCAATTCCGCACTGCTGCTGAGTCGTCGGACTTATCCACCTCAGGGATTCGTGGAATTTCTGTTTTTGAATTGCGTTGGGGGAAATCTACCAAAGCTAGGCAGATAGATAGACTCCTTTCCCGCTGCTAAGGGAGAGCAAGAAACTAAATCACATGATTTTTCACCAGCGCCCTTTTTTTTGCGGGTACTAAGAGTCCTCTCACTACCAACCAGCAGACATCATCATCTGGCTGGGTCTTGCCGGTATCAACAACGAGAAAGAAGAACCAAATGGAAACTGCAACTAACTATGGCTCTTGGCCCAGACAACGTCCTAGGCGTAGGGGAGATCAAAACAAGAAGTCACGCCTAGACGACGACGCCCGTCCTGGGCTGCAGTAAGTAGATCGAGAGGTCGTTCCGCCCCTTGTCCCCGAAGATGGGTAATATGTTCTCATACAATGTTGCTCCAACTTTTTTCTAGAGGGCCTAGCTGGCGAGCGATCCCAGTCCGCGGCAGAGAACAAGACAGCAAGCGAGCGTACCTTTGTTCGCTTCTTTTCCACCAAGCACAGAAGTTTAAGGAGAACTGTAGGTCGGTGGCTACCTAAGGAAACTCCGATTCGATCCGCCCCCCGGCTGGGAGGCATCTACCTCATCCCGATCACAAGGAGAGGTTCACCATGATGGGGGGGTCAGGTACTGGAATTCTTTTCGTTCCGGAAAGAATTCAATGCATAGGGGACCATCCTTTTTTTTGCGGCATGCTCTCTGATTTACGGATTCGCAGGGGGCCGAGGGCCAACCTTAGTTGACTGACAATGACAAAGGCTTGCGAAACAAAGTAGCGCCTTTGAAATGGAATCTTAATTAAGTAGTCGTCTATCAGTGGTGCGAAGCAGCTTTGCCCCGGGGAGCGAAAGGTTATACCTTTGTAAGCGAACAGCGGTTCTTCTATGTAGGGTATTCCTCCTTTACTCTCTTAATTAACGTCGAGCTAAGTGACTTTGTGTAGCGTAGTAGAATGAAGGCTACGTACGCACCGACACTCTCTTATCCCTAAGCCTCTTCTCTAACTCGCTCGCCTACAAAAAATAGTAGGCGAGGCACTCAGCCGCTGACTTTGACTGTACTGTAGTAGACTTTCGTCGCCTTTTCTTTTAGAACCCTTTCTCATGTTCTTTCATTCATCAAGTAGGCGAACCGTCAGGTCCTTAGTAGCGTTGACAAAGAAGAAGAGCCGGTGAAAAAAAAGAAAGCTAGAATTTCCAATAGTGAGACCAGCTTGACAAGCTACCTTTCCTCTTGATCTGGGGTGCGAAGATCATTTTTTATGACTTCCACTTCTCGATCCCGGCCCGGAAAAGTGACCGACCCCTTGATGAATGAAAGAAAGGGTTTATGAGCCCTAGCCCTGTAAGCCCACACCTGTGTAGAGTAGATCGTTCAACACCTGCGGCACAAACCCATTTTGGACCAATTGGTCCGTATATCATAGGCGACCGAACGGCCGCCCCCCGTCTTACTAGACCAACCTGCTATAATTATTCCATAAACACCTAGCGAAGATATGGCAAACAAATAAAGTAGCCCTATGTTCGGATCTGACAATACCATACCATAATCAAAAGGTACAACGGCCCAAGCGACCAGACTTAACATAAATGTAGCCACTGGAGCCATTCTAAAAAGGGAGAAATTAGCACTACTTGGTGAAATAGGTTCTTTTAGAATCAATTTAAAACCATCTGCTAGAGGTTGTAACAATCCGAACGATCCCACTACATCAGGACCCTTTCGACGTTGCACAAAAGCCATTACTTTACGTTCAGCTAGCACTAAAAAGGCTACTCCTAGTAGAAGTGGTAGAATTAAACAAAGTATTTCCGCTGGAACAGCTATGTACGTTTTCGATTTTCTATTCACTCATGATCGGGCCTGACCTGGTCGACCCGATCAAACTATTTCACTTATGATCTGGCCTGGTTGACCCAATCATGATATTGAAGGATGGGACCTTTTCTCGAGAAACTCCGGATCCCGAGAAGTTTTGAAGATGGTGCTCCTGTTACGTTACTTCGAATGGAATCCTCACTTGACTAAGCATAAGCGAAAAACGTGGCTGAGAGTAAGCAATCCCCTTTCCTAGTGGTTGAGTCATGATCAGAAATATTGCGAAAGAAAGTGAAATGTCCTATCGTCGTCCCAATTTGGGTAATCCACGATGTCTTCATTTTATGTACCCATCTTTACTCGTTTTCGGTGTATCGATAGTTCGTTGTACTACACTTTGAACTAACCTAGAGTAGAGGCCGTGCTTAGGCAAAAATCGATATCAGTGAAGTAATCCCGGAACTCTAGAAATCGTGAAGAATTTCTTCCATTTTGTTCAATATCGCGAATATAGCGGAAAAGGGCCCCCTCTAGAACATTCCTTTGAATGGAATTGTTCATTGGGTTCGACTTGTTGTTCGAAAAAATCGAAAGCAGTCTCTCGTATGTTATTGTAAGGTGATTCATTCATAATATTTATTATGTGCGGTTTCAAGATGCTCAAAAAGTATATTTTGTAATCGGCTTTTGAGCTCCATTATGTGTACTTCATCAATTTAGGAATTATGGACTTGGCGGTAGTGGTCAATACTAACTGCACCGTCTAAATGCTCCCTGACCAAGTTAGCGTACTCGCCAGGGTTGAGTTGAGGGGGCAGCCCGTGCGCTAATTGGGCTTCGAGGTTGGCTATACGCGAAAAAAGCTCGCTTTCTACTGAGGCCTGTTCTGCCCTAAACTGTTCCTGAATGTTATTTGTTTCATAGGAAGATTCCAAAAGCACATTGATGCCGAAAGAATCTTCGGAACCGGTGGAGAGGCTATTCTGATTGAAGGCTAGACAAATAACATGACTGAGGTATGTAAATCAAACCAGTGAAATAGCTTTCTAATATTAGATAGATATAGAATATAAAAAGCAAAAGCCTGATAATGGGAGAAGAAAAGAAAAAAACCAAATTCTAGCTTTCTTTTTTTTTTGTGCGTGCTTTTCGCCTGCCTTCCCGACCACGGATAGGCTACGGGGCTTTGCACTTCGGCCCCTGTGAATACCACATCAAGGTGACAGGATTCGAACCTATGGCCCTCTGTACCCAAAACAGATGCGCTGACCAGACTGCGCTACACCTCGTCTCCCCCCCGGAACATATGGTATGGATCTACCCGATCGAAAAAGACTCGAACCGCAGTCGCCCACCCCGCGGCACAGGGAGGCGAGAACCACCGCTTTTAGGAAATAAGCCTACAATTTGATTCTCGTCTCGTTTCACTTGCATTTTCTTTCGTTCAGTCTCGTTCTGAGAGTGGAATCGAACCACTCACTCCGTTTGGATTGGGCCCAGCCAGCGAAAGAGGATTTACAGTCCCACGCCAGCAGCCTGCCAGAACCTTTTTCTTGCTTGATTTTGATACGATTTTTTGAGCAACTAGCGCGAAAGCTAACGCGCATCCTCTTGCTTGATTTTGATACGATTTTCGTCCAACTAAGTAGAAAAGGACAGACGAGTGTGGCTACACGTGGTATAGGGCTGCTCGTCTCGCCGTAAGTTATTGACCAGTACCAAATGTGACAACCTTCAATTCAAGTTACAAAACCATGAATTTGAAACAGAAGTTAGGGTGCTTGATGTACAAGGTTATGATCTTATTTTAGGCATTGACTGGTTGTCAAGTTTTGGTCAAATGACAGTTGACTTGCACAAGGAAAAGAAGAAAGGAAGCCAAGTCATCATAGCTCATCTTTTCACTTCACAAGGCGCTCCGCGTTGTTTGTTTTGAAAAGAGAGGGGCGATAGGTTTCTGGTTGCAAGGAGGAGGCAAAGCAAGAGATGGGTGCTTAGAAACAAGGGCTGCTGGACAAAGTATTCACAGGTAAGCTCATAGGCAAGTGATGAGTACAAAACATGGAAAGGTCAGTATAGCTTGAACTACGTAGTAAGGTTTAGTACTAAGCATGATTAAGTCACGGTAACGTTTAATAGATAGAAGTAAGTAACAAGTACCGGTTTAGCACATATGGGTCACATAGGCATACCGATAGGATAATAGGCTTGTACGCAAGGTCAAGTATAGGCTAGAGAGAAAGACCGGTATATGTTTATGTTGAGAAGAAATGCATTGTTTGATTTCCGAAGCAAGTAAAGGCGCGCAGCGAAAGGCATGCATGTTTCATTTGCAGGTGCTGCCGGTCTTCGGCTGAGCTTACTAAATAAAAGAAAGCACGGCCTGGTTTATGGGAATCGTAAATAGACGAAGTGGTGTTTTTTCCTTTCCTTGAGGATCTATGCTTTTCATGGCTCTCTTTCTAACGTGGATGACAGGTTTCAAATAGTGGATCAGTTTCTTAATAGCCTTTTCTAAGTGCTTTTCGTTGCCTTCTTCTTATCTTTATGTACCCAGGAAAAAGAGAAGAATCTTCACCATTACCATCACCAGTATCACCTCCAATGGTTGGCGTCCCTTTAATTGTCATTTAGTAGTAGATAGGTTTGTTGAGGACATAATCTCCCGGCCTTATTCATGCATGATAAAGGTAGCCTTTCATAGTCCAAAGCCTTTGTGTGCTTTTGTATTGAACTCTTTTCTACAACGTTGAAGGATTGCCTTACGGGATTAGCAATGGCTTAATAAAAGGATTCAAAAAGGGCTTCTCTTAGGTCCCATACTAGATGACCACCCGGAACTGGATGTACTCGTACTAGAACATTTGGTGATTACCCACCGGGACTTCCTACTAAGTATTTGACACTTCCATCAAGAAGAAAACTCTAAAGTACTCAATCAATGCGAATAGCAGGAATGGTACTTGCAAAAAAAACATATAGGACCAGAGAAATGGGAACGAGGCTGACCTATCCAGGTAGTGAAGTCTACCTATGCTAAAGAGCAAGTTCAATATTTGGTTCGAGTAGCCAGCCCATTTTCAGGAGTGGCTTATTATAGTATTATGAAAAATCATACGAACAAAGAAAGCCTATTTTAGGAGTCCACCATATCAAGGGAAAGGGAGATCAGGCTTGGCCTTCGCTTTGCTTATGAATCTTGATTTCTTTGCTTTTGAATGAGGGTCTGGATAATAACAAGAAGAGTCAAGGTAGCGAAAGTAGCTATACTCTAGTAGCTGGCGGGGCTAGTGCTAGTGGTGAAGGAAATCAAATGGCAGAGAAGACACGGATTCAGACTTCTTTTTTCCCTTGGTGGTATGCAGATTCATTGAACGAAGAAGGCAGTCTTTCTTCCTCACGAACAAGATCGGAGCACCGGCACTCGATTGGATGTTCCCGTACGTACTCTAGAAGCAAGATCGCGAGACGTCCCTATAACACATCGCTGACGTCCTCAAGGCTTTCGTTGTCGAAGAGTGAAAGATCTCACAAGTCCTCCATACGTCAGTTTCTATTCCAGCCCAGCAACGAAGGTCGGTCTGCAACATTCCCTGGTACGAGTATGCAGCGTAGTGACTAGTTGATTCTTCAATTCCTTGAAGCCCGTTGCGTAGTCCGTGTCGAGTTGTCCAATCCTTTATCAATAGGTACAACGGCAATCAGCGTCCTTCAATTCATGCTAGTCGTTGAGAACTCAGCATGTCGTCGTATTCTGGCGAACTCCGAACCGTTGTTCCGAGTCAAGTAGCAAAGCTAAGGGTAGGACGAATTCTCAAAAATGGAGCATTGCCCTGCTTTCGTGTCGAGAAGCAGAGTAGCAGATGACTTTCCCGAGGTCACAGACGTAACTCAAAAAAACTCATTCCTTTTGAATGAATTTCGAATAGTTCTTATCTTTGAACCACTAACATCCAAGTATCAACGATGCGCGAGACCTTACAAACAATCTGGTAAGCTTGAGTGGACCGACTGAGATCTAAAATACTATGGTTAGGAACAGCTTGACTTATCTCAACAAGTGCAATTTCTTTCAGGCTTATTCACTGAAATATTAGAAACCCTTTTTTCTTTCTTAATGACTTCGCTCTTCACTTACTTCATATCCAACTATTGATAGCCGGCCTAGTTTCAAAGGATACCCAGGGCGCTAAGCATGAATAGGAGACAGTTAAAAACAGCAATCAGTATAAGAACGAAAACAAATAGTAGAAAGGAGTTCACTTGGGTATAGGTTTCTAGCTTGGGTGGGAGGACTCACTCACTAGGGAGGTAGCCGCAAAAATAGGAAACATAGGGAGTAGCAGCAATTTCTAATAGGAAAGTAGGTGTAAGCAGCTACCCGATAGAAGTCTAACGAAAGTAGGAAAGAGGATATTGAGTGACTTGAGGATAACGAAACCACTATCTATATAGATAGGATTTCCTATGCATAAGATTTCTGAGTAGTACTTGAAGCTTAGCTGAAACCAGGAATGAAGGTCATGCAATTTCTCGTATGATAATGAATCGAGTTTCGAAACACGGTTGTTGTAGGTTTCTTTCTTAAAGGAAGGCTCTCTGCTCCATTGGGTGACGATTCAATGGTTCTATTCATCCTATTCCTAGGTCGATCCGTTAACTTGGGTTTTGTTTACCAGTTGGTTCGGTCAACTTGTGGCATAGCTGTATTGGACGCGATACGGTGAATCATAAGAGTCCCTTTTTGCTTTCCGATACTTTCTTGTTAGTTTAACCTGCCACTTTTCGCATCAATAAACCTGCTAAAGCCCCAAACCATAGAGTACTTAGCACGGGTGCTACAGAGAGATATGTTTTTATATCCCGCATTGAAAATCCTCCTTCCGTATTGGAATGGAATACATATATGATCAGATACTCTTGCCCAAGATCCTTATCGAGAATTGGAATTCAAGTTTGCATTACACACCATTGGAGCTAAATCCAGTATCAAATGAAAGAAAAAGAACTATGCACAGGAAATAAAGCAAGAGGATGCGCAACGGCTTTCGCGCTAGTTGCTCAATCCGTTGCTTGTTTGGTAAGATTACCTTGATAAGTCTCAGGGACTGAGTGAACTGAATGTATAGCGTCAAGTGTTAGGTAGTCGAAGATGTACCTTGTGGGGTGGGGTACGAGTAGACCAGACAAATGATGAAAAGCATAGATACGAGCATCCCGACGATGATGTAAGTCACCTACCATTGCTACCAAATTTCTTCCTTCTTCTTTAGCTTTCGGTTTATTTCTATGAAAACACATTTGACTAATCAGAGGGCGGCGCCAGCCGGTGGGTCAGACCTTCGGAGCCGCGAAAGCAATGAAATCGAAACAATCGAATGGAGAGTTTGGAAAGATGAGTGCCCTTTACACTCGCTCCACTTCCGTTCCACTCGCTCTTGACACTCGTTTCACTATAGTTCCACTCGCTGGATGCAGCTGCTTCAAAGATTGATGCAATTATAAATTAGTACTTGGATAGAGGAGTGAATTAAGATGACTGATCCACAGCTTTCCTATAACCAAATTGTCTGCAAAATGGGTGATTCCTCGAGTTGGTCCGTGCCCATCCAGATCTGAGTTTGCTAAGCCGCAATAGTACGTACCAGGACGTGACAGAAGACACAAAGCCCCACATGACAAAAGCACCGTCCTCAGCGAATAGATAGAAAGAAGACTGAATCTCCCTGGTAGTTTTTGGAAACGATTAATCAGGTAAGCTTTCAACTTTACTTTCTATTATTATATTCTATGAAAATTGAAGGTATATTAAAACCTTTAAATAGGCACAGCTGAGGCAAGCCAGAAGCCTCTAATCACTTCCTGGCGGCTGTATTCCCATAAGTAACTTGAACTTTCAGACTGCAAAATAATAGTAAAATATTGGCCGTGTCATTCTCGAAGTATGGCACAAGAGTGTGAAATAAGTTTGAACCCGAGTGAGTATGGACCATACGCTCATCTTTCTTCTCAATCTACACCTCGTTCCGAAATAAATAAAGGACCATAGTGAGGATCGATCCCGGATAAGTGAGTCAGTGTAGGGACAGAGGCTGATGATTCTAAAGGTGATTTAAAACTACAAGATGACTTTATTTGAAAACGGAATCCAAATATCAACAAAAAGATGAATGGAAAGTCTTGTCGATATGAATTGATCTTCAACCCAATGACAATGCTTCGATTTCGATCTTTACTTCTTTCTTGGATGCCTGAAGTTTGTGTTCGCATTTCATCATAAACCGATTACCCCCCGCTCCAAATGGCTCAATTTCTCCCACAAAGTTCCTGAAACCAAGTTTCTCAGCTTAAAACTTAAGAATCTACTCACAATTTTAATGTAGAACGAAAGAAGCACAATTTCCTTTACTTTAATGACGAGGAAACCGGCCTATACATCCTATGGAGCTGATAGATATCGAGTGCACCCAGGTGAGGTAGGTTTAGCACTTTAGTAATCCGAAGCGGGAAACCTAGGTTGGTTATTTTACCGGATTGCGCTTCCTTTCGCTTCGCCCCTTGTTTGTGTCTAGGCCACTCTTTGTCTACTTATTTGCTTTCGAAGCCGTGATGCATCGAGAGATCTAGGCATTTAGGTAGTGTGGGTATGCTCAGGCGGGGTAGTCTTCTTTACCTATATCCACATGGAAGCAAGGCTAGCATAGGAAATTGGTACTGGCCATACAAAACGGAGTGAAGAAAAAGCCAAGCAAAAACGTATGCGCGTATAGATCCACAAAAGGTCTGTAGATTTCCTATTTCTAGTTTGGTATAAGAATGCTAAGAGAACAAACACATAGAATAGAGGGCGGGCACCCCTCCTTGTTCGTTCCTTTACTTGGGAATAAGCGTGTGAATGTAGATAGTATTAGATATAAAAAAGCAAAAGAGATAGCATACATAATCTGGAAGCCACGGAGAAGGTAAGCTACAATCACCTGATTTGTGGTAATCGAAAATATGTCAAAACGCATTTAAGGTAGACTGGTATCAACATCTTCACCTCAGGTTCTGGCTGGTATGATCTGGACTCTGAAGCTTTGTTAGCTCAGCTGAATATTTGTTCACCTCTTGCTTTGGGTGGTATGCTTCCTCACTGTTGCTATTCTGCCCTTTCCCGGTAGTCAACCACCAACGAACGTAGGCTAGGACCTGCATGTAATGTTACAGCCTTGCCAATACTTCCTTTTGATAATGAAATAGCCGAGGACAGGCTGTCTCGGAAGTAAGTGCTTTCATTCCAACTGGTTAACACAACACTATCTTCTTCTTTTTGCAGGAATTGGTATATCGATCAAGTGGAATATGATATATGTGCAAATATGTCATCATCACTGGAATCAGCATAAGATTTGGATTCCATCAACTTGAACCTCTCTATCTTTTTCTTCTGTTCTTTTAAGCTTCAATAGCTGGAATCTTTCCATTCGTAGTAGTTATGAGCTCCTGGTTTAGGAAGAGTAATTTGAACAGAAGGACTAAATCGGTTTTCATGATTGGCTCATCAACACAGGAGTGAAACAGAAGAAAGGCTTTTCTGAAGTTGGTTGTGCCCTCTTTAGAGGAGCTAATGGTTATGTCGAAACGATCTGTAACATCCTTTCCTTATTACATATGCAGATTTATTTAGAGGCACATAAGGTTAAGATTGTAGAGATTGTATTGTTGCAAAACAAGACATAGCGAGAAGATATCACGAAGGCATGCCAATATGGCCATGTCATGGAGGTGGTGGCCATGGAGTTCTCTGCGATTGGTTTCACAGTACGTAGGCTATGTGTTTGATGTCGTCCACCACGTTTTATTTTGGTTTATTATGCCATTCAAACTTTATGATTTTACATTATGTAGTAGTATTATGTAATGGTGGTAAGTGACGGTGGCTGTATGCATCATGGTGCAAAAAGTGCCTCAACTTGTTTTCTTTATCTAAAGAAAATATCACTTGCACATAGTAAACGGTTTACACTGTGGTAAATAAATAAACCTTACACTTCTAATTTCCTCGTAAATAACGAGCTACGTTTGGCTACTTGGTATGTGAACAGAAATCAAACACTATGCAGCTCAACATCTTGCACTCAAATAAAGACAATACTAACACCTGCACCTAAACATGAACGAACCAACTCGTAGGGGCTAAAATAAAACACACTTGTCCAAGCTTAGTGATGCCTTTTTTTGCATAGTTATATAGAATGCAGCTAGCTAATCTCTCATGTCTCCCTTGGTAGGCAAGTAGTGGTGTACATATGCAAGGAAACCAAATCGTTGCATGTCGGTGTGGGTACATACATGGCCAATGCAAGGTCACCTTTCTGAATCCTGCATGAGCGTGTACCACTAGAATTGTCAGTGTGTGCGGTGTATGGCAGGTTTTTGGTTCGCCAAGTGGGGCCCTCCGGGGAGGAATCTAAGTAACAAACCGCTCTTCTGAAAGCCAGCCAGCCCCGGCGATGTAGCTGTCGCTCTGCCGATCCACAAGGAACCAACAGCTGCTTTCTCCTACCCAATATCAGGTT